CCGGTTGTATGGGAAATACTTCAAGAAGTTATGCAGGGGCATCCTGTATTGTTGAATAGAGCACCTACCCTGCATAGATTGGGCATACAGGCGTTCCAGCCCATTTTCGTGGAGGGACGCGCTATTTGTTTACACCCATTAGTTTGTAAGGGCTTCAATGCAGACTTTGATGGGGACCAAATGGCTGTTCATGTACCTTTATCTTTGGAAGCTCAAGCGGAGGCCCGTTTACTTATGTTTTCTCATATGAATCTCTTGTCCCCAGCTATCGGGGATCCCATTTCTGTACCAACTCAAGATATGCTTATCGGACTCTATGTATTAACGATGGGGAATCGGCGGGGTATTTGCGAAAATAGGTATAATCCATATAATTGCGGAAACTACCAAAATAAAACAGTTGACAATAATAACTATAAGTATACGAAAGAGAAAGAACCGTATTTTTGTAGTTCCTATGATGCACTTGGAGCTTATCGGCAGAAACGAATCAATTTAGATAGTCCTTTTTGGCTCCGGTGGCGGCTAGATCAACGTGTCATTGGCTCAAGAGAAGTTCCCATCGAAGTTCAATATGAATCTTTGGGTACTTATCATGAGATTTATGGGCACTATCTAATAGTAGGAAGTGTGAAAAAAGAAATCCGTTGTATATACATTCGAACCACTGTTGGTCATGTTTCTTTTTATCGAGAAATAGAAGAAGCCGTACAGGGGTTTTGTCGGGCCTATTCATACGCTATCTAAACTAAGAAATTCGATTAGACGATACCCGTGCCCTTTGGAAGTCGGGTCTATCCAATTTCACTGGTATTATCAGAATTTATGAATTTCTATGTGAATCAAGATTGAGGAAAGGAAGTTTTCGAATCACTGACTCAGGTCCATTGTCGAATCCTACTCATCGGAATATGGAGGTACTTATGGAAGAACGGGCCGATCTGGTCTTTCACAATAAAGTGATAGATGGAACTGCTATGAAACGACTTATTAGCAGATTAATAGATCATTTCGGAATGGCATATACATCACATATCCTGGATCAAGTGAAGACTTTGGGTTTCCAGCAAGCCACTGCTACGTCTATTTCATTAGGGATTGATGATCTTTTAACAATACCTTCTAAGGGATGGTTAGTCCAAGATGCTGAACAACAAAGTTTTCTTTTGGAGAAACACCACCATTATGGGAATGTACACGCGGTAGAAAAATTACGCCAATCCATTGAGATATGGTATGCCACAAGTGAATATTTGAGACAAGAAATGAATCCTAATTTTCGGATGACTGATCCATCTAATCCAGTCCATCTAATGTCCTTTTCGGGAGCTCGAGGAAATGCATCTCAGGTACACCAATTAGTAGGTATGAGAGGATTAATGTCGGATCCCCAAGGACAAATGATTGATTTACCCATTCAAAGCAATTTACGCGAAGGACTTTCTTTGACAGAATATATAATTTCCTGCTACGGAGCTCGAAAAGGAGTTGTGGATACTGCTGTACGAACATCAGATGCTGGATACCTCACGCGTAGACTTGTTGAAGTAGTTCAACACATTATTGTGCGTAGAACAGATTGTGGTACTATCCGAGGTATTTCCGTGAGTCCTCGAAACGGGATGACAGAAAAAATGTTTGTCCAAACCCTAATTGGTCGTGTATTAGCAGACGATATATATATGGGGATACGATGCATTGCCACTCGAAATCAAGATATTGGGATTGGACTTGCCAATCGATTCATAACCTTTCGAGCACAGCCAATATATATTAGAACCCCCTTTACTTGCAGGAATACATCTTGGATCTGTCAATTATGTTATGGCAGAAGCCCCACTCACGGTGACTTGGTCGAATTGGGAGAAGCCGTAGGTATTATTGCGGGCCAATCGATTGGGGAACCGGGGACTCAACTAACATTAAGAACTTTTCATACGGGTGGAGTATTCACAGGCGGTACTGCCGAACATGTACGAGCTCCTTCTAATGGAAAAATAAAGTTCAATGAGTATTTGGTTCATCCCACACGTACTCGTCATGGGCATCCTGCTTTTCTATGTTCTATAGACTTGTATGTAACTATTGAGAGTCGGGATATTCTACATAGTGTGAATATTCCACCAAAAAGTTTGATTTTAGTTCAAAATGATCAATATGTAGAATCTGAACAAGTGATTGCTGAGATTCGTGCCGGAACGTCTACTTTTCATTTTAAAGAGAGGGTTCGAAAACATATTTATTCTGAATCAGAGGGGGAAATGCACTGGAGTACCGATGTCTACCATGCACCTGAATATACATATAGTAATGTTCATCTATTACCAAAAACAAGTCATTTATGGATATTAGCCGGGGGTCCGTGCAGATCTAGTATAGTGTCTTTTTCGCTCCACAAGGATCAAGATCAAATGAATGCTCATTCTTTTTTTGTCGACGAAAGATATATCTCTGACCGATTAATCACTAATGATCGAGTAAGACATAAATTGTTGGATCCTTCTGGTAAAAAAGATAGGGAAATTCTTGACTATTCAAGACTTGATCGAATCATATCCAATGGGTATTGGAATTTCATATATCCTTCGATTCTCCAAGAGAATTCTGATTTCTTGGCGAAAAGGCGAAGAAATAGATTTCTCATCCCATTACAATATGATCAAGAACGAGAGAAAGAACTAATACCCTCTTTTGGTATTTCGATTGAAATACCCATAAATGGTATTTTACGTAGAAATAGTATTCTTGCTTATTTTGATGATCCACGATACAGAAGAAAGAGTTCGGGAATTACTAAATATGGGATCGTAGAGGTGGATTCAATCGTAAAAAAAGAAGATTTGATTGAGTATCGAGGAGCAAAAGAATTTAGTCCGAAATACCAAATGAAAGTGGATCGGTTTTTTTTTATTCCCGAAGAGGTGCATATCTTACCCGGATCTTCGTCCATAATGGTCCGGAACAATAGTATTATTGGAGTAGATACACAACTCGCTTTAAATACAAATACAAGAAGCCGAGTAGGTGGATTAGCCCGAGTGGAGAGAAAAAAAAAAAGTATTGAACTGAAAATATTTTCTGGAGATATTCATTTTCCCGGGGAGACAGATAAGATATCCAAACACAGCGGCATTTTGATACCCCCGGGAACGGAAAAAAAAAATTCTAAGGAATCAAAAACAAAATTGAAAAATTGGATCTATGTCCAACGGATCACACCCACAAAAAAAAAGTATTTTGTTTTGGTTCGACCCGTAGCCACATATGAAATAGCTGATGGGATAAATTTAGCAAAACTTTTCCCTCAAGATCTCTTGCAGGAAAAAGATAATGTCGAACTTAAAGTTGTCAATTATATCCTTTATGGAAATGGAAAGTCAATTCGCGGAATTTCTCACACAAGTATTCAATTAGTTCGGACTTGTTTAGTATTGAATTGGGACCAAGAAAAAAAAGGTTCTATAGAAGAGGTTCGTGCTTCCTTTGTTGAGGTAAGGGCAAATGATCTGATTCGCGATTTCATAAGAATTGAGTTAGTCAAGTCTACTATTTCATATGCCGGAAAAAGGTATGATACGGCGGGTTCAGGATTGATTCCCGATAATGGATTAGATCGTACCAATATCAATCCTTTTTATTCCAAAGCGAAGATTCCATTAGTTACCCAGCATCAAGGAACTATTGGTACGTTGTTGAATCGAAATAAGGAAGGCCAATCTTTGATAATTTTGTCATCATTCAATTGTTCTCGAGTTGGTCCATGTCCATTCAACAGTTCAAAATATAACAATGTGGCAAAAGAATCGAATCCCATAACTCCAATTAGGGATTTGTTGGGTCCCTTAGGTACTATTGTACCTAAAATAGTGAACTTTTATTCATCTTACCATTTAATAACTCATAATCAGATCTTGTTAAACAAATATTGGATACTTGATAATTTTAAACAGACTTTCCAAGTACTTGAAGTACTTAAATACTGTTTAATAGATGAAAATAGGGGGATTTATAATCCCGGCCCGTGCAATAACATCATTTTGAATCCATTCCATTTGAATTGGTGCTTTCTACATCACAATTATTGTGAAGAGACATCCACAATAATTAGCATTGGACAATTTCTTTGTGAAAATATATGTCTAGTTAAATATGGACCACACATAAAAAAATCTGGTCAAATTTTAATTGTTCACGTTGACTCCTTAGTTATAAGATCAGCTAAGCCCTATTTGGCTACTCCAGGAGCGACTGTTCACGGACATTATGGAGAACCCCTCTCTGAAGGAGATACATTAGTTACATTTATATATGAAAAATCCCGATCTGGTGACATAACGCAGGGCCTTCCAAAAGTGGAACAAATCTTAGAAGTGCGTTCGATTGGTTCAATATCGATGAACCTTGAAAGGAGAGTTGAAGGTTGGAACGAGCGTATACCAAGAATTCTCGGAATTCCTTGGGGATTCTTAATTGGAGCTGAGCTAACCATAGCCCAAAGTCGTATCTCTTTGGTTAATAAGATCCAAAAGGTTTATCGATCCCAGGGGGTACAGATCCATAATAGACATATAGAGATTATTGTACGGCAAGTAACATCAAAAGTGTTGGTTTCAGAAGATGGAATGTCTAATGTTTTTTTGCCTGGAGAATTAATCGGATTGTTGCGGGCGGAACGAGCAGGGCGTGCTTTAGACGAAGCGATCTGTTATCGGGCAATTTTATTGGGAATAACGAGGGCATCTCTGAATACTCAAAGTTTCATATCCGAAGCAAGTTTTCAAGAAACTGCTAGAGTTTTAGCAAAAGCTGCTCTACGGGGTCGTATTGATTGGTTGAAGGGTCTGAAAGAAAATGTTGTTCTGGGGGGGATTATCCCTGTCGGTACCGGATTCAAAAAATTAGTGCACCGTTCAAGGCAAGACAAAAACATTCATTTGGAAATAAAAAAGAAAAATCTATTCGAGTTGGAGATGAGAGATATTTTGTTACACCATAGAGAATTTTTTTGTTCTTGCGCCCCAAACAATTTCCATGACACGCCAGAAAAATCATTTACGCGATTTCATAATTCCTAAAGTGAGATTTCTTCTTTTTTACTTTCTAGTTATTGATTTGGTAATAAAAAAAATGAAGTAAAAAAAAAATGAACAGTTTGGGCTGTGTATCAACGGTCAATCCCGGTGGAAGGTTCCGTAGGAACAATTATTTATTTGTTAAAAAAAAGCGTGGGAAAAATGACAAGAAGATATTGGAACATCCATTTGGAAGAGATGATGGGGGCTGGAGTTCATTTTGGTCATGGTACTAAGAAATGGAATCCTAGAATGGCCCCTTACATTTCTTCAAAGCGTAAAGGTATTCATATTACAAATCTTACTAGAACTGCTCGTTTTTTATCAGAAGCTTGTGATTTAGTTTTTGATGCAGCAAGCCGAGGAAAAAACTTTTTAATCGTTGGTACAAAAAATAAAGCAGCGGATTTAGTAGCATCAGCTGCAATAAGGGCTCGATGTCATTATGTTAATAAAAAATGGCTCGGTGGTATGTCAACGAATTGGTCCACTACGGAAACGAGACTTCATAAGTTCAGAGGCTTAAGAGCAGAACAAAAAAAGATGGGGAAACTCAACCGTCTCCCTAAAAGAGATGCAGCAATGTTGAAGAGAAAATTATCTACTTTGCAAACATATCTGGGTGGGATCAAATATATGACTGGGTTGCCCGATATTGTAATCATCGTCGATCAGCAAGAAGAATATACGGCTCTTCGAGAATGTGTCATTTTGGGAATTCCGACAATTTGTTTAATCGATACAAATTGTGACCCAGATCTCGCAGATATTTCGATTCCAGCCAACGATGACGCTATAGCTTCAATCCGATTGATTCTTAACAAATTAGTATCCGCAATTTGTGAGGGTCGTTCTAGCTATATAAGAAGCCGTTGATTATGATTATGTTATGATTAAGAATAATAAGATTAGTTAATTATTTTGATTTCTTGGATCGGTTACTATTCTTGTCTTGAATTTTTTAAAAGAGATAAAATGGGATATTGATATTATCTTATTTATTTTATGTGATTTCTTGGTATTCTAAATATATGATTAATGATGAAAGTAGATAAGTTGAGAAAGAGATGCTTGAATCAAAATAATTCTTTTTTTTTTTGAAGTTCGATTTCTGTCAGAGGACAATATGAATGTTATACCATGTTCCATTAAAACACTCAAAGGGTTATACGATATATCAGGTGTAGAAGTAGGCCAACATTTATATTGGCAAATAGGAGGTTTACAAATTCATGCCCAAGTACTTATCACTTCTTGGGTCGTAATTGCTATCTTATTAGGTTCAGTCATCATAGCTGTTCGGAATCCACAAACCATTCCGACCGACGGTCAGAATTTCTTCGAATATGTCCTTGAATTTATTCGAGACTTGAGCAAAACTCAGATTGGAGAAGAATATGGTCCTTGGGTTCCCTTTATTGGAACCATGTTCCTATTTATTTTTGTTTCTAATTGGTCGGGGGCCCTTTTACCTTTGAAAATCATACAGTTACCTCATGGGGAGTTGGCCGCCCCCACGAATGATATAAATACTACTGTTGCTTTAGCTTTACCCACGTCAGTGGCATATTTTTATGCGGGTCTTACCAAAAAGGGATTGGGTTATTTCGGAAAATACATTCAACCAACTCCAATACTTTTACCAATTAACATCCTAGAAGATTTCACAAAACCTTTATCTCTTAGTTTTCGACTTTTCGGGAATATATTGGCTGATGAATTAGTAGTTGTTGTTCTTGTTTCTTTAGTACCTTCAGTAGTTCCTATACCTGTCATGTTTCTTGGATTATTTACAAGCGGTATTCAAGCTCTTATTTTTGCAACTTTAGCCGCGGCTTATATAGGAGAATCCATGGAGGGTCATCATTGATTAGTTTTCGAAATAGTCTTCTTTTTTTTTAAGCTTATCCCAATTGAGGCAATGCATGGTTCAGGAAAATCTATTTGGTTTTTGGTTGGGGAACATAATAGATAGAAATACATATGTATATACGACTAGAGTTGTAGGAGGAAAGATAGACGATATTACGAAATGGTGGATGGGTTAGGGGTCACACTAGATATATGTAATGTCTATAAGTCCAGCCGCAGCCCCTGTATGTATATCTTTCGAAGAATTATTCTAGAATCCGATTCAATATAAAATATAAAATGCGTGCGGTTTACGTTATGAAAGAAACAAATGTATATGTGATATTAGATATATACTAGTTATATAGGGGTTACCCCTATCTATATTATTTATTATTTTTTTGATTATTTTTATTCGAAGTTTTACTTACTTCGACTCGATATATTTTAGTGATCAAATAAGTAATAATTCATTGGTTGATTGTATCATTAACCATTTTTTTTTGGTGCGAGGAACCTATCATCATGAATCCACTGATTTCTGCCGCTTCCGTTATTGCTGCTGGATTGGCCGTAGGGCTTGCTTCTATTGGACCAGGGGTTGGTCAAGGTACTGCTGCAGGCCAAGCCGTAGAAGGTATTGCGAGACAACCAGAAGCAGAAGGAAAAATACGAGGTACTTTATTGCTTAGTCTAGCTTTTATGGAAGCTTTAACAATTTATGGACTGGTCGTGGCATTAGCACTTTTATTTGCAAATCCTTTTGTTTAATTTCATCCTAGAATCTAGAATGAAAATGTAAAAAAGTGCGTTACGTACTTTTTTCTTATTTTATTATATTAACTCGTTGCCGTTTGCTTCTGTGAATTATATCAATACTTTACTCCTACAATTATGTATTTGTTGCGACAATACCCCGGGAAGGACTGATTTGAGGATGAGGAATTAGTGGATTCGCTCGCTTTCTTCCTTCCCGTCCTTCGTTTAGTACGATGGAATTTTTACTTTTCTTTTAGGAAGTGTTTGAACAAAGGAGCTATTTTGCAATTGATACGAGACCTAGGACCTAACTTAATAAGTATCTTATCGGAAACTTCAAAAAAATTTCTTATTTTTTTTTGAATTCTCAAATTCAATAAATAGATTTAATCTACTCCCATAAAAAAATGGGAAATTAAGAAAAAGAAATCGATCAAAAAAAAGGGCGAGCCAAGTGATACAAAAAGAACTCTGTTCTTTGTTAGTCCTATCTATAAGAGGAGAGCATATGAAAAATTTAACCGATTCTTTCGTTTCCTTAGGCCACTGGCCATCCGCCGGGAGTTTCGGGTTTAATACCGATATTTTAGCAACAAATCCAATAAATCTAAGTGTAGTGCTTGGTGTATTGATTTTTTTTGGAAAGGGAGTGTGTGCGAGTTGTATATTTCAAGAATAGGTTGGATCTAACCAGCTTGCACTTTATTTACTTTATTTATGTTATTTATATTATATATATTTATTATATATATATATTTATTTATATATATATATTTATTTATTTATTATATATATATTTATCATATATTTATATTTATCATATATATTTATATATATATAATATATTTTATATATTTATAATATGATTTTATATATTTATATTATTATATATTTATATATTTTTTTTATTATATATAGTATATATTTATTATATATAGTATATATATTTATATATAGTATATATATTTCCTCCAGGATAAATAGGAAAAATCCAGGATAAATGGGAAAAAGGGAGAAATAGGAAAAACAAAGTAGGAAAAGAAAGTGCACAATCTCGACGAATTCCTTCTGAATAAATTCATAAATCATATGTAAGAACCATAGCATTTCGTTATTCATTGGTAAGTCAACTTTGATTCTCTATCAACCAATAATGTGAGACCATTAACATGGTTAAAGCTAAACTGTTTGAAGTCCGGGCACAACATGGTACTCTTTCTACCACTACGTTAGTACCGAAATGGTAAAAAAAAAATAGTTGGTAATTTTTCTGATATAGAACACTCATATCGATAAAATGATTTGAACCATTTACTAGAATAAATAAAGGACACCTTGCCTTTTTTTATCCAATGCCGAATCGACGACCTATGTATAAAAAAGAGGAATTTTTGGATTTGAATAAAAAAGGGAAATAAAATGTAAAATATATAAAATATATATAAATAGAAATTTTCAATTAAATAAAGAAACAACTTTGCTGACAATTATAGATTTTTTGTCTGGTCGGAAGAGTTCTCTTAATGTTCTGGTCTTGTATCAGTTTTGATATGTTTGAATACAAACAGAAATAGAGAGGATAGGCTCATTACATTAAAAAAAAGATATGGGGGAGAATGCCCATAAAATAAAAAATGGAGCGTGAGAGCCAAATGAATCGAAAGATTCATGTTTGGTTCGGGAAGAGATCATGGAAGTTGTGAAATTAATGGTTAATGGTAAATCTACTTTCATTAAATGATTTATTAGATAATCGAAAACAGAGGATTTTGAGTACTATTCGAAATTCGGAAGAATTACGTAGAGGAGCCATTGAGCAGCTCGAAAAAGCCCGGGCTCGTTTACGAAAAGTGGAAATGGAAGCAGATGAGTATCGAATGAATGGATACTCTGAAATAGAACGAGAAAAAGTCAATTTGATTAATGCTACTTCTTATAGTTTGGAACAATTAGAAAATTACAAAAATGAAACCCTTCATTTTGAACAACAAAGAGCGATTAATCAGGTCCGACAACAAGTTTTCCAACAAGCCTTACAGGGAGCTCTAGGAACTCTGAATAGTTGTTTGAATAGCGAGTTACATTTCCGTACCATCAGTGCTAATATTGGAATCCTCGGGGCCATGGAAGAAATAACTGATTAGCCCTTCTACTTTTACTTTAGTTTAGAGTTTAGGCATTATTTTTTTCCTTTGTTTCCGAAAAAGAAAAAAGAGACACTAATGGTAACTCTTCGAGCTGACGAAATTAGTAATATTATCCGTGAACGTATTGAACAATATAATAGAGAAGTAAAGGTTGTGAATATCGGTACCGTA